TGCTAATCACAATATGCGCTTCAACGAAGCAAATTTAATAATTAGTAAAGCTGAAGTCAACGAGGGCAACACTGTGAAAAAATTAAAACCTCGAGCTCGAGGACGGGGTTATCCGATAAAAAGACCCACTTGTCATATAACTATTGTACTGAAAGATTTAGATGTAGAGGAAGAATATTTAGATTCATTTGCATTTGAAGATAAATATATTCACAAAAAATAGACCATATTATGTTTAAAAAAACTGAATAAAAAAAAAAAAAAAATAAGTACAAGAGGTCATCATATGTATAGTAATACTAGTGGGGGATTATGGGACAAAAAATAAATCCGCTTGGTTTCAGACTTGGTGCAACCCAAGGTCATCATTCCCTTTGGTTTGCACAACCAAAAAATTATTCCGAGGATCTACAAGAAGATCAAAAAATACGAGATTGTATCAAGAATTATATAAAAAAAAATATGAAAATTTTTTCTAGTGTCGAGGGAATTGCATGTATAGAGATTCAAAAAAGAATCGACTTGATTCAAGTCATAATCTATATGGGATTCCCAAAGTTATTAATAGAACATCAAAAAATCGAAGAATTACAGATGAATATACAAAAAGAACTTAATTCTGTGAACCGTAAACTAAACATGGCTATTACAAGAATTGCAAATCCTTACGGACACCCTAATATTCTTGCAGAATTTATAGCCGGACAATTAAAAAATAGAGTGTCATTCCGCAAAGCAATGAAAAAAGCTATTGAATTAACTGAACAGGCAGGTACAAAAGGAATTCAAATACAAATTGCAGGGCGTATCGACGGAAAAGAAATTGCACGTGTCGAATGGATCAGAGAAGGTAGGGTGCCTCTACAAACCATTAAGGCTAAAATTGATTACTGTTCCTATACAGTTCGAACTATCTATGGGGCTTTAGGTATCAAAATTTGGATATTTGTAGACGAGTAATAATAAGCCTTTACTTGACTTATCTTTAGTTTAGGTCTATCAGGTAATAGAATAGAACAAAAAAAATTCTTTCATTCTTTTTTTTGTCTGTTAAATCAAAACAAATAATTCTATAAGGTTGAATAAAAATTCCATTAATCATTTGATTCGATATAATTGCTATGCTTAGTGTGTGACTCGTTGGTTTTTTTAGGGTTAGATTCAAAAAAAATACCAGCCCATAGTATGAACTAATAACCAACTCATCGTTTCGCATTATCTGGATATAAAGAACCAGTCGAGATATGATATATTGGTCATATCATTGTAGCAACTGAAATCTTTTTTGGATAAAAAAAACCAATTTGATTCGGGGTTGTGAAACAATAAAAGTAAAGTATATGGATAAATGGAAAGGTGAGAGAAAGAAAGAAAAAAAAAAAAGATCTATGATATAGAATTCCAATATGTAAGGTGGATGATTCATCTCATAAAGGGAAATGTAATAAAGCATTAATTGAAATTGATCCCTAATTAAACAAAATCGTTCTTATAGAACAATAAAATCAAGAGCCCCGAGTCAATAAAGACTGAGAGTATTGACTCAAGAACAAATTTCATTAGAGGCTCCGTTGTAAAATCCAGACCTAACCATTAATCGCGAAGCGATGGGAACGACAGAACCCGTGAGTGCATAAGATTCTATTGAAAATGAATCCTAATGGTTCATAGGGTAGGATGGCGGAATGAACTAGGGACCAATTCATCTATTCTGAAAAGTCATGCCATGAACTAATCTGATAAACTGAATATTAAATTAGAGTAAATATTCGCCCGCGAAAATTTTTATTTTTTGGATTTCAAAATTGTAGTCGATCCAATATGATTATGATAATAAAAGGCAAAACAAACTAAAGATTTGTTATAACCTTATAATAACACAAAATTTTTTATATTTTATAAATCGAATGCATATTTAGTTATATCTCAAAAAAGATATATCAATTTCTAATAGATTATCAAAGACTCTCATGATTCAATATATTGTTTCAATATATTATTCATTAAATACATGTATATTAGTTTATAATCGTTTCGTTCGCGAGGAGCTGGATGAGAAGAAAATCTCATGTCCAGTTCTGTAGTAGAGATGGAAGTAATAAAGAACCATCAACTATAACCCCAAAAGAACCCGATTCCGTAAACACCATAGGGGAAGAATGAAAGGAATATCTTATCGAGGTAATCATATTTGCTTCGGTAGATATGCCCTTCAAGCGCTTGAACCTGCTTGGATCACATCTAGACAAATAGAAGCAGGGCGACGAGCAATGACACGAAACGCACGCCGCGGCGGAAAAATATGGGTACGTATATTTCCAGACAAACCAATTACAGTAAGACCTACAGAAACACGTATGGGTTCAGGAAAAGGATCTCCTGAATATTGGGTAGCTGTCGTTAAACCAGGTAGAATACTTTATGAAATGAGCGGAGTACCAGAAAATATAGCCAGAAAAGCTATTGCAATAGCGGCATCCAAAATGCCTATACGAACTCAATTCATTATTTCAGGATAGGAATGTAGAACCAAAAGAAAGAGGTTTTTCGGATGAAAAAAAACAATTGCAGGTTTCTTTTTTTGTTTTGGATAAACAATATTTCTTTTTTTTTTTTACTTAGCCCTTTGCCTTTGCATTGAAAAAACAGATAAAAAACGATATGATTCAACCTCAAACCCATTTGAATGTAGCGGATAATAGCGGAGCCAGAAAATTGATGTGTATTCGAATCATAGGAGCTAGTAATCGACGATATGCTAAGATTGGTGACGTTGTTGTTGCTGTAATCAAGGAAGCAATACCAAATACACCGCTAGAAAGATCAGAAGTGATCAGAGCCGTAATTGTACGTACTTGTAAAGAACTCAAACGCGACAATGGTATGATAATACGATATGATGACAATGCTGCAGTTGTTATTGATCAAGAAAGAAATCCAAAAGGAACTCGAATTTTTGGCGCAATCGCCCGGGAATTAAGACAATTAAATTTCACTAAAATAGTTTCGTTAGCGCCTGAAGTATTGTAAGATGAAACTATAATAGAGCTTTTAGTATTTGAATTAAATTGATTAAATTAATTAGTAGATTTAGATTAATTAGGAGATTGTTTGTGTCTCACGTATATGCCTTTAATATTTCATAAATATTTAATAATTCAGAAAAAAAAAGAGCATGTTGATTATATCAAAATTCGGGGACAACAAAAATCTTAGTTTCTTATGAGTAAAGACACTATTGCTAACATACTAACTTCTATACGAAATGCTGACATGAATAAAAAAAGAACAGTTCGAATACCATATACTAACATCACTGAAAACATTCTTAAAATCCTTTTACGAGAAGGTTTTATTGAAAACATGAGGAAACATCAGGAAAGCAACAATCTTTTTTTTGTTTTAACCCTACGACATAGAAGGAAAAGGAATAGGAAAGGACCAGATAAAACTGTTTTAAATTTAAAACGGATCAGTCGACCCGGTCTACGAATCTATTCTAACTATCAACGAATCCCAAGAATTTTAGGCGGGATGGGAATTGTAATTCTTTCTACTTCTCGGGGTATAATGACAGACAGAGAAGCTCGACTAGAAGGAATCGGTGGAGAAATTTTGTGCTATATATGGTAATCTTTTCGGATATTCGAATTATATATGTATATGGAACTTTCGTATTTGTGAAAAAAGAGAAAGGGTGGGTTTCTAATATTACACCTCGCACATTAGTTGATACCCTCAAGTGAACGAACAAAAAAAGATTCATTAAGGTTTAATTTCTGAATCACTTCCCAATGGTATTAGTGATTAGGTGATTTTCTCAATTTCAACATTCATTTCGTGGAGATACAATTCGAAATTCAAAATTTCAAGAAACTTATTTTCTTCAAATAAAGAGATTAAGAATTAAGTTAAGGAATGACAAATATGAAAATAAGGGCCTCCGTCCGTAAAATTTGTGAAAAATGTCGACTGATCCGTAGGCGAGGACGAATTATAGTAATTTGTTCCAACCCAAGACATAAACAAAGACAAGGATAAATAATTTTTAGAAAAAAAAAGGGGGGGGGAAGGAAACTCCATAAATCTAAAAGACCCAATATCCAACTAAATACTAAATAAAATAAAAATAAATAAAGGATCTGTTTTGACATCAAATGGATATATCCATATATCTCTGGCTTAGATTTATGAGATGACAAAATATGGCAAAACCTCTACCAAGAATTGGTTCACGTAAGAATAGACATATGGGTTCACGTAAAAATGTACGTAGAATACCAAAGGGAGTTATTCATGTCCAAGCAAGTTTCAACAATACTATTGTGACTGTTACAGATGTACGGGGGCGGGTAATTTCTTGGTCCTCCGCCGGTACTTGCGGATTCAAGGGTACAAAAAGAGGGACACCATTTGCCGCTCAAACCGCAGCAGGAAATGCTATTCGGACAGTAGTGGATCAGGGTATGCAACGAGCAGAAGTCATGATAAAAGGCCCCGGTCTCGGAAGAGATGCGGCATTAAGAGCTATTCGCAGAAGTGGTATACTATTAAGTTTCATACGAGACGTAACTCCTATGCCACATAATGGCTGCAGGCCCCCTAAAAAAAGACGTGTGTAAAAATAAACATTGAAAATATTTCAAGAGAAATAAATAATTCAATGATTTGATCAAATAATATGGGTCAAGAGAAAGTAACAGTATCTACTCGGCCACTACAGTGGAAGTGTGTTGAATCAAGAGCAGACAGTAAACGTCTTTATTATGGACGCTTTCTTCTGGCTCCACTTATGAGAGGACAAGCCGATACAATAGGCATTGCGATGCGAAGAGCTCTGCTTGGAGAAATAGAAGGAACATGTATCACACGCGCAAAATCCGAGAAAATACCACATGAATATTCTACCATAGTCGGTATTCAAGAATCCGTACATGAAATTTTAATGAATTTGAAAGAAATTGTATTGAGAAGTAATCTGTATGGAACTCGCGATGCGT